CCACATAGCGATCAGAACGAACTAGCCCCTCGTTTATTTTCACCGGTCAGTCTAGGAAAGAGGTACCAGATTGCGAGCTCTACGGCCATTAAGATAAAGACGTATGAAAGGACTATGCCCTCCATGAAGGGCACGACATGGCGGTCAGCAGACGCTTAACCGAAGGGCTGAAAAACTCTGCTCAACCACTACGAAAATTGCGTAAAAAGAACATATTCCGATGAGGGAATATAACCTGGCTTGAACCGAGCAAGAGCAAGATACTCGGCTTATAGGTCAGTAAGACGTACCAACTTGCCTACTCACTGTACCATGGGCTCTCATGCTACCATCGACATGCACCCGAAACTGTGCTGCCTTGGCCAATAGTAAGCTTCTACCCTATAGCGAGGGACACATATATATATAGGAGAGCGACGTGCAAGCGATTGATATTAGGCCCTTTTGCCGGTCTAACTAAAATGAGTGGGAATTACGACTAGGACCTATGGCTTTCAAAGAAAGGGCACTAAAGCGACGAATGGGGAAACGAAGATGAAAAGTATGTTTTTTATTTTATATTCATTGATCCTGGACGGAGTCAAATCTTCGAACTACGGATGACTTGATCCCGTAAAGTACGTAAGCAGGCTCGAAATGAGCTCCAGTCAGCCGCTACGCACCTTTACGCTTCCTCCTCTTCTCCATGTGGATTCTTAAACTGAAACCTTCAAACCCGCCTTTCCCTCTTAAATGGGCGAATCAGGTTCAGTGCTAATCTCCTAGTACTAATCTGTTCACTGATTACCAGTGTCATCACCTTCAGGAGTTTTGCATGAGCTCCTGCTTTGCTTTCTGAGGCCGGCTCTATTCCCTCTCGCTATAGACATGGAATTGGAACCGAGAAAAGCACTTCGAAGAAGGTTTCACAGCAGTCCCTTAGGCCTCTCTCTTCGGGGCATTTCTCTCATATCTGTTTCGATGCCTAGTGGTTTTGGAACAAGAGGGGATTTCCGTTGCTTAGGGGTCATCCCTTATTGAATTGGAATAAGGGTCGTATCGCTTTGACCTTTCTCTTCTTTATTCGCTTTCGTAAGGCACTATTGGCCTCGCATTTGTTCTTTTTTCTCTTTCCTCCTCGTCCATTAAGGAAGGAAGTTGCTTCTTCCAAGAGTGCTTATTCCGCAACAACAGGGGTAAGCCCGATGGATAAGGCGTAAACAGTGTCTTCATGAACAGTGGATTCGTCTTTTAGACTTGCTCCCGTAAGCGATGCAAGAGTAAGCGCTGGTACACTAACAGCTCTTGGTCTTAGCTCCCTAAACGTTGTTGAGGAAGCATCCAATCCATTTCCAATTCACATGTGTTAAGCATAGTGACACCAATCCCTTTGAATGAAGGAGATTTTGATTGCTGCTAGCTAGGGATTGGGGTAGGGGATAAAGGCATCCAACGCAATGAAGAAGACAATGCGCAAAGGACTGCTTTCGATTCTTTCTTGTCTATCGGATTCTGTTGAGAAGAAGGGAAAACCATCCGACCCGCAGACTTTCATGCTTGCTGTCCTAACAAGCCAAATAGCGTATATAAGAGAAGATGTTTCGATAAATTGTTGGGGCGATGTGCAAGCTCTTACTTCTGTCTCCTAAGTCAGTTAGTGGATCCAGAAAGCTCCGCCCAAAGGTGCTTTTTGAAAGCCGGTCCCCGGTAGCCCAAGATCCGTCTCTGACAGAAGAAGAAAGCTAGCACTCGAGTCAAGCAAGACGGGAATGTCACTCGACTGAGAAATCATACCTTCAGTAGGGGAAAAATTGTCGCATATACGCTATATTATATGACTACTAACCATATCAGCGGATATCCTTCATAGCTCCTTCCTTGCCCCTTTCTACAAACCTTTCTATAATATAAGGGAAGCTCGAAGAGCTTTCTTCGCATGCTTGAGCCCATTAATAAAATATTAATATCATATCGATCAAGGCTTTCCTTTAGTTTAATTGCAGCTAGTGGTTTCAGAATATTCCTTCCGCTAAGCGGTTGCGCTAAGTCTTCCTTGGCTTTCCTCCCCTCTATAGCTTTTCTTTGAGATGAGCTTCCGGCTTTGAGCAGAGCCGGGAGCAGATACAGGATCAGAGAAAGACCTCCTTACTTTCCGAATAATCGGCTTTGGCGATTGCACTTTCCATCCCTTACAACATAGGGCTTGCGGAAAGAGTCGTTGAAGAAGCCGAGACCAGAGAGAGAAACACGTCCCGCTTCGAAGGGTAGGGGGAAAGCGAAAAACTATCTTTAGCGGTTCGTAGGTACCTTATTTGATCTAGTAAGGGGAGCTAGAGCTAGAATAGCATTCCCAAGCACTACCCTCAGTTGCAGCCCCAGGTCCATATAAAGCAGTCAATCTACCAGCAGAGAGGCTGCAGATACATGTCCACCTGTTTATTTACTACCATAAGCAGGAGCAGTTGCAGGTATCGAGTGTTGTGAGGGCTTTCATTTGCGCGTTAAGGGCAGTTTCTGTTATAGCACTAGGAATCGATGCCGTTAGTATAAAAAAAAACAGAGGGGCTTTGGAATCCATTCCGTATTCCGTACGCTAGGAAGCCGATCCGAACTTTCATAGCCTTTGCTTGAACCGAAGAGAGCGATGCGAACAGTTCAGGAGATCGCAGATAAAACCCTTAGTTCAATGCCGGGTTTCATAAGTACTCTCGGTCAATCATATCATTCTCCAGACGGTATGGGGTATAAGCACGTTTATTGGAGCCGTTGCGAAGGGTACTGCTTACTGCAGATTCGAGCTCCATTTCCCTCTCGGTACTTAGATCTTCCTCTAAAACTTCTCTCATTCCTGTTTCCTTTGTTCCGCCAACTACATTGATTGGATACTGCTGGGCCTGCCTACGCAGAAAGTATACCGATTATCTCATAAAGCCGTTGAATTGCCCTTGGTTGTCTTACCCATTTGTTATATCTTATTCCCACCTTGTTCTATTGCTCTTTCTCGATGGTATTCTGGGGCGCTAGACCTCATTCTCTTTGATACGCTTATTCAATTGACATTGCCCCTTCCTCCTATTTCGAAAATCTTAAGTAAGATGGCTTGTGATGTGCCAGGGCTTAGAGGGGTCGGCGCCAACAACGGCTGCCTTTACTCGACAGTACACGTTCGCTTCGCTCACTAAAAACAAGCAAGGGATACAACCAGCTTTCGCTTCCTTGTGCAGAGCTTCCCTTCCTTCCTTTCACTTCCTAAGAGGAGAAGGACAGAGGACTGAGTTGCCCTTAGGGGGTTCACCGAAACATAATAAGGAGAGGGTTTTTTAGTGTAAATGGCAGATCAAAGATCAGGAGCTGACTCTAGTTTCACAGAATGAGCCTAACCCGGATCTGAGAGAGAATCGGCTGAGACAGAGGACATGGCATAAACCGATGTTGCAGCTGAGAGAGAGTTTAGGTATCCCGAAGTTTAGGAACGAAGTAACTCGCCTAAAAGGAGAGGAACGAGGGTACGAAACCAAAGGAAGGGGAGTTTTTCCAATCCTATAAATCTGGTTAAGCGTAGGAACTCCGTGGTCAGCACTTTATCCGGATAGCTTCCACTCTGGACTAGCCTCGTCGAGGCGAAAGGTTGTGCTCTTATCGGGAACCCCCCGGTCACCCAAGGAATTGTCTATCCTTTCTTAGCCTTCTGGCGATGTGAATTCAGTTTGATCCTTACGCCCTTCTTGGCGTCTCCGGACTCTCTTCCAAGATCCCCTTGCCTTTCCTTTCTCATCTCGGCATCGTGGTTCACTCACGAAGGAATAATACCGCTTGGGTGAGGACAACTGGAATCATGCGCATTGCTCCATGTCGGCCTTACGAGTTCAAATGGTTCCCTTTTTCCTCTAAAGCCGAGGGCTAAGTGAAAGCTTTCTATCTCAGCATCTACGTGGACTGAGTGGTTAACTATTATAGTGCATCGAGAAAAATGTATTAATATAAAGAATAAGAAGGTATGAAATCACTTGCTCGCAGAGTAAGGAACTTCTGCCAAAAGCGAAAGAATTTGTGATCCACTTAAACAAATGAAGTAGATCGGCCAATAGCCGTTAGATCCGCTTCCTTTAATGCCCACTGATCCGCCTGAAGGAAGCCTTTTGAGGAAGTTGTTTAGCCTTATAGCTGCCTTAAGGCAGTCGGTTTAAGGCGGAGGTAGTGAGTTCATAAGTAAGCATGAAGCTTGCCTGACTTGACAGGCGAATGGAAAGAATAACATGCGCTTAAGTTAAGGAAAAGCCTTACTCTAACAAGCAAGAAAGAGCTTCACTCAGCAAGAAAAGGCGCCCTAGAAGCTGACGCGTCAGTCCGCTCTTATTGCCCTTATGTGACTTGAACAGGCGTTCGGAGGTTCAGTCAAGCATAGCATAGTGCGGCTTATGGTTCTAGTAGCATAAAAAAGATAAACTTTACTAGAAGACCTAGTCTGATTATAGTAAGTAGTATAGATTAGTTAGATTCGTCGAACAGAAGAAGAGCTTTTACTTATTAATTCTATTATATTAGTAAAGCGTTAGCACCTCTATAGAGCAAGGGTCTGCGTAGACGGCTATGGCCGGAAGAGAGAGGGAATCCCCAACTCGTTGGAAGGCTTAGTGGATCCCTTGTTACTATGTGGGGGAAGTCTTACAAGACAGCCTAGAGCGATCAGGATGTATAGTGGACTCGTTAGGGAAAGAGCATCTTCGAAGCAGCATCGAATTCCATTGATTATGGATCACCTTCTTAAACTGAAAGCTCTCAAGCGACGGGAAAGAGTGCCCTCCGGCTAAGGAGGAATGAACGAAAAAGATGCCCCACTACGAATGTCCACGGGACAAAAAGGGGAACGCAAGACGGAGTTCCTCCGACGCCAGAGCAACGGAATCGATTTCTTCCCTCTCTACTAAAGCCAAGTCTGACTTCCGTCCCGTACGTGTCTTCCCGTTCCTTCTTACTTTTGTCCTACTCGGGCTTCTCGCAATCGTCATAATAGGAATAGGAGCGGGTGTCAAAGGAGCAGGCAATTGCAGAGCCTTCTCTCTTCTCTTGTTAGAAATAAGAATCGGCATAAGGAAAGCTTTAGCATTTTTATAATGGTAGGGGCTGCTGGTACTCGTAAGTCAGCTGGCGAGCCCTCTTATTTAGGCACATCAAACCAATCCCCCTTCCCGAGATGACGCTAAGGTAGTTGGAAAGGAAGTTGGCAAGGATCGTTCGCTAGAATGAGCTTGAATAGGGCTTCTTACCGCCCTTCACTATCAATCAGCTAGAGATATGCTGCTCTAAAGACATTAGGGGAGTTTACTTTGTTCATTCGAAGGGGGATGAAGGTCGCAAGGTGGGATTGACCAACAGGAGAGATTAGATGGGCTATTTGCCTTAACTGAATCAGTGGTATCAGCTACTCAATGAGAGGAGACATTCGGGCGTTCTAACTCCCGTTCTAACGCTTAATCCGTTACAGCAACTGAAAAGATAGAAGAATTAAATGCGCATACAAGCTCGCTTTAGGTGAGAACTCAAGCCATTCTACTTCGGGACAATGGGAAACTAGTCTCATGGCTGCATGCTCTTCTTCCCGATCCCGATTTCCGAGTTATATTGCCAGGATGGGAGCTGCAGTTCAAATACCTCTTATGAGTGGAGCTCCTTGTTCTATTTGAGTAGCTTGGTTTGGTAAGCTGTTACCCCCAGTCCTAGGGTAAGCAAGCTCAATTACAGTACTACTTCCAGCGATCCACTTTCCTTTCCTGGTGGGGTCAGAACCTTTGAGCGTGTGATATGATCACAAGATTCAATTGAGTCCTCCTTATGAAGCATGCTTATCAGAGGTAGCATCTTGTCTAGTAAGAGTAAGTGATTGCCCTGGTAAGTCACATACCCCAGCTTATGTTATCCATAAACCGAGTAGAAGTATAACTGGAAGTCCCCCCATTCTTTGCCTCAGCCTGGGAAGCGTGAAAAAAGATCATTCATCCCTAAATATCGCACTCAATCGAAAGCAGGTTTCCATACAGGGGTTCCCTACGAGGGTTCTGAGAGCTTGGGTGGGGCACTAGTTAGTTAGTTAGGTTAGTTAGCCATTCGTCATAATTTGGCAAAGACCTATTATCCATGGGAAAGCACCCCCCTATGCTTATGCATAGGAAATTTATAGTTATACGTAGTATCCCCCTTCCCTTGGGTTGGGTAATCCCGGGTAATCCCAGGTAGCTCCATAGGTTATCCCACTCGCTGGAACTAGTGCTGCAACAGTTTAACGCTCCGATTTCTCCTCAAAGACTACCTAGGGCTTGGGGCTTCTCGGTATCCTTGCTTCTAGGGACCCATTTGTCTTTGTCCCTCCTGTTGAGGACCCTAAGGGAGATCCCTCATCCAGGTTGCCCTTGCCTTTGGGTGGACTACAGAGGCCAGTCTTCAAAGCCTGAAGGGGTAGGATTTCCTTTTCACATTTCATTTTCCCATGACTACCAACCTTGCAGACCCTGATGAAACCACGGTCTTACCTTTGTAACTGTTGGTCCTTTAAGGACCCAGATTCAAACCTTCTTTCTTGATGGAAAAAGCTTCCCAACGTGATACAGAAGGTCGCGGTCGCAGAGAATACTCGAAGAAGTTAAATGAAAGAAAGGACTCACTAAATCGGCGAAAGGGAGCCTCATTCAGAAGCCTGGCCTGGAGAGCATGATCGCGAGGACAAGCCAGTAGAATCTTAGAACGATTAATTCTCTCTGTCCTTTTATTAGGTATAGGGATCAGTCGTTATTCCATCTGTGCTGGTCTATGGGTTGGGCTAGTTATTCCAGAACCTAAAGTTGAAACAAGGAGGAATTTCCCTGGGTAATAAACCTTCAACGAAGAAGGACTGAGACCCCGAAGGTAGTAATGGAAAGAAGTTTTAACTCAGGAATCTCCCTTTTTCTTTTTAGCCGCTAAGGGGTTACGTTAGGTTAATAGAATAGGAATGAAAAATCGGTACAGTAAGAGCTCTATCCTATGCTAGACCAGATCAAATTGAGGAGCGAAGGGCCTTCTTCATGCAAGCTGTACCTTTGGCTATTGATTCGCTAATAAAGAGTACCTTTATCCCACTGAATATTGTTCATTCGCTACTTACAGAAATAGGGCTACTCTAGGTAAGCTAATGAGATAGTTCGAAAAGGCCATATCTTACTTAAAGGGTAATTGACGTTCTTTGGCCATATCTTATAGGGTAATTGAGTCTTTGAGGTTCAGTGCAGAAGTCTAGTTCTTTACCTTGCCTAGATAGGCTTCTCAACCAGATCTTTTCAACCAGAGTGGGAAAGTGCTTTCCTCTTCCAATTGGGCAAAGTACAGGTGGGGTCGGAAAAGAAGATTTTTGCTATAATACTTTGATGTCCAATGTACCCCTATCCAGAGAGCCAAACCCAACCCGAAGCGAGGGCTTTGGGCTCGGAAACAAGGGAAACAAGCAAATCAGGGTTGGCATCCTTTTAGTTATATGCTCAACTCAAATAC